TCAATGCCTGAAGTTGGAGAAGCTTTTAAAGACGCAGTAGACGCAACAAGATAAAGAGCTCTAGTCACAGCTAAAAGTCGAAGTGTAGGATGTTGAAGGAAGGAGTGGTAACTAAGAAAGCTGTGCCAAAGTCCCCTAGAGAAGGAGCAAAAAGAGAAAGATGGCTCGAAGCGGGCTTGGCGAGAGAGACTTTCCAATAAAAAATAAAAGCAGTCTTATTATTGTATCGGCCTTGTAAGGAGGATTAGGGAGATCATAGCTAAATAAGTCGTAGGTGAAGAGAGATAGAAGGATCGGTGACGGACAAGACCCCTACGCTCGCTAATGAGTAGCCCATCCTCATCATTATAACCTTCCCTTTCCCATGGCATACATTATGGATATGGAGCTTTGGGTGGTGCATTAATAACTTCATGATCGAAGGAATAAGCTTTTCCACTTCATAAAACTCAAAGAAGGGCTTTCGGAAAAGAAGGTGTAGGCGGAATAAGCTGTGAGACTGGAGCTAGTGGCATAGATTGACTATTCATCTTTCTCGCACAGCCGGGAGTGAGTGCACCTCGCCCGCGGTGCACTCTCCCCCTTTCAGTTCTAATCTCGTGAAATTACTCAAACATAGAAAAGATATACCTGGAATTTTTTTTGCAGTACAAAAGCTCAGACACTATCTCCTGGAACATCCCGTTCGGCTCATATCGAAAGCAGATCAGCTCAAGTATTTACTCTCGAGCCTTTCTTAAAGGATAAGTACCAAGAGGTTATGGATTATCCAAATGGTCCATGATGTTTCCCTAATGTTGTAAGGCAAAGGACAAGCGTTGGCTGATTTCTTGGCAGCTCATCCAGCCTCAGATGACACTTCTTTGTCAGATGATCTACCTGATGAAGAAGTTTTATATGCTAAAGTTAAGTTCCCATGGGAGATGTACTTCGATGGTTCACTCAGGAGCGGGGGCAGGGATTGTCTTCATGACCCCAGAAAGGTCAATGATCCCTTACTCGTTCACACTGACTTCAGCTGCTTCAAACAACGCTGCTGAATAGGAAGCCCTAATCATAGGATTGGGTATAGCTTTGGAGATGAAGATTGATCCTCTTACAGTGTATGGCGATTGATTCTCAACTGATCGTTAATCAACTGAAAGGCACTATTAAGAAAGAGGTCTCTCGAGCCTTATTTCATCAAGGCACGCAAGCTCCTAAGTAAATTCCTCGAAGTAAATGTCGAGCATGTTCCACGGTCACAGAATCATTATGCCGATGCGCTGGCAAGTTTAGCGGCAGCCTTGGCTCTTGGTCCAAACCACCATGCCACTAACAGCCTGATATAATACATTCTAATCTAGCCTTATCTCTTCTAACCTGTAGGAAGCCTGGGAAGACATTAAAAGAAAGCCATGGAAGCCGTTACGCTCCTCCCGGAGGGACATCGCTGCACTCCACTTTAGGAACTGAAAGTGAGGGTCAAGGGGAGTCATAACAAGAATCTTTCTCTTGCTCCTACTCAGCTCTAGGCCTAGCAGCCAGATTCAGTTAGCTACTTAACTCAGTAAGCAAGCTACCTAGCTTTTCTAACCCTACAGGCAAGCTAGCTACAAAGACATTGAATCACTTGCTTGGGGGGAGCCCACAAAGAACCATGCCACTAAGGAAAGAGAAGGAGAGATCTAACCTATTCTAAGATATCCTATCTTGCTATAACCCTTAGAGAACTAGAATAGATAGAGTAAGGAAGAGATAGCTAGGGATCTCATCTACTCAGCCAAGTCAAGAATCGAAGACTACGTAGTTGTATCGACCTCTTGTATCGTTCTCTTGTATATATCATTTATATATTATAAAGATCCCTTTCATACTAGTTTCTTCTCTTTCCCTAATTAGGGGATTATGAGTAGTCTCAATTGATCGACCGCATCGTCAGCATCTGCTAGTCTTTCTTCCTTACGTTATCTCTTTCTTCTTATTAGTAGGTGAGTGCTTCGAAGTTCCTCCTGGCAAGAGGAAGGAGCGTCTACTAGTTGGCTGTAGTTCCTGTAATCCAATAGTGCTGCTAGGCGAAAAGGAGAAGAATCTATTTCTTACCTTTATTTAGGATGTAGCTTAAACCTCCCTTACTCTATCTATTCTAGCAAGAGATGCAACCTATCTTCCTCAATATGCATTTCCGCTGTTGCTGTGTAGAATATATTGTATGAAGAGAGGGGGGAGTCTGTCAGTGGCTCAACAGGGCTAACCTATTATCCGAGAGCATTAAGTCCTTTGTAAGATGCCCTTCTTTACTTCTAGCCTTCTTTACTTCTAGCCTCTTGACTTCTCTCTTTCTTACGAGGACTACTATTTAGCATCCTACATATGAATGAAATTTGAGGAGAATCCGTCTCTAAACCTCCAGTCAAGTAGCGACATGTTTCCGACTGCCAAGAACCAACAAGACTCATCCAGTCTTTTCTTTCCTTGCTTATCTGTCCTTGCTTTCCAAACCATCTAGCTACTAAGATAGGAAGGGTTCAAAGTCAGCTAGGTTGCAGCTCTTGCTCTATCCTAGGGCTCAGACTCAGGAGATATGGAATATCAACAACAAGCAGAGATTGGCTACTTCATGCCCCGATGAGAAAGAGCTAATTAGGGCTAATTCATTCCATATTCTTATAAACCTATAGAGGACGATGGAAGACAACTAATAATACAAAAAGATGATAGTCCGATAGATAGATGCAATTGAAGAAAGAGTAGGAAAGGTCTTTTGCTAATTCATATAAGAAAACAGGAGGGTCTTACTACAATACCTAGACACAATACATATACTACAACTAGAGGAGAAGCGTTCTACCTAACTCTTTATCCTCATTGGACTGAAGGATTTCGCAAAAGAGGAGCTAACCCTACTCATGCTAGCTCCCTATTCCAAGCCTTACTACATGAGGTAGCTTGCTTACTCTTCTCTTGCCTGAGAGTGAGAGATCTTATTTGATATTAGGCATTCGAGCTTGCTCTATCCGACGCTTACCGACAAGAGAGAGAGAAAGAGCTCTTAGTCGCTCGTCGCTTACCGACAACATGAGCTCCAGAACCACAAGGATTATCCTCAAGCCAGTTCATAAGATTCGGGGGGAGATAATTAATCCAAGAGCTTGTTGACTGTGCTGATTTAAGCCTTTTTTTTTATTCTTTTTTCAGGGGCCAAGTGCTGGACGTCTATAGCCTGGCTCCAGAGTGTCCTGAGCGTCATCAGGTTAACTGAAAACCCACAGGGTCAATCAAGCTGGATGCGGTTCACTTTTGCACCATCACTTGTGCCTGTGACATACAGGGGCCTGTTGTGCTCTGTAGTCCCCTGTAGTTGATCTATTTCGCAGAAAGTGAATACATGAGAAAGACTAGAGACCCAGCTGGTAAATGATGGCCGGGTTTACTTGCTTGGAGAAGGTTTCAATTGACTACATGAGGAAATTGAATGCCCAAAACCCTCACACGCCTTACACCTTGTAGGAGTCCACTCAAATTCAGCGTGAATGGTAATCCAATTCCCATCCGCACACTCATCGGATTCTTTTATTGGATGCAGTAAACGAAACTTATCAACATGCTAGGCGACCGCACTAGCTATATAACTCAGACCGGTAGAAGTTCAAAACTCTAGGGGAACATGAAAGAGTATAACCCGTCTTCCACTCTTCTTTCTTTTGATTTGACTTCTTTCCGCATCGGGGCGAAAACGGATAATTTGATAGAATCCCGTCAATCTTTCGAAAGGGAAGTGCATGGGAGTGGGATGGAACTGGCGATGCACCGAATCTTTCAGAAGAGAGGACGCAGAAGGGCAGATCTGGGAATCCGTATGGAATCCAATCCAGTGAAGGAGGTCAAGAGAAGAGGGCTAGTGATCATCCTATCTCTGAAGTAGTCGGCTTTTTTTCAACGAATTTCTTCATTCTTTCAGCCCTTCTATTGTATTGAATCTACTCTGATCTGGATTCCATTCTCGTCTTTGCAAGCGGAAGGACAGATCTCGAATTCTGAACTTGATGAACTGCTTTCGCCCCCTTACCTGTGTATCCCGGCTACCCTGCATCAGGACTACCAGCACCGCCAGCTGCAGAAGGAATTTGAGTAGCAGTAGCGGATCGAGATGCAGTCCCTCTTCAAGAGCTCTTACGCTAAAGGGTGTTTTCTAAGTAGCCAAGGAAGGGAGTAAGAAGGGGTCAACCAACCATGAATAGGGTTTTCTCGTCGTACTGACACCTCGCTGGTACCGAGGACAAAGGCGTGCTGAAAGAAACAAATGGCTTTCCGGAACCCTCTTCTAGCCATGGAGAGTGCCCTGTAAGCCAGTAATTGGAATACTTTTTCTAGGGCCAGTTAGAGATTTTCTTTCTAGTTAGATCAGTTCTGGAAGTGAGCAAGCAAGCTAGACACGAAAACTAAGGATAGACGCACTGGGATAGCAAGCAAGTTTGTTGAAAGAGGGGCAGATCACTCCTAAAAGCAGCCTATACGATACCACCATTTTGCCAAGAGGATCGGTAACGATGAACATTTGTTCCCATCAAATGAAACTTCCTTCCTGCTTAAGGCACTAGTTCGGATGGAAACCCTGCTCAGGCGGGTGGCCTAGCTAACAAAGCTATCCCTCAGAATCATAAATAGCAGCATTCCTTTCTTTTCTTGCCTTTGAGTTGATTACCGCCCTTTTTTATTCTTGCTTTTGTGGCGTGCTTTCGCACATAAGATAAAAGGTTGCTTTTAGCTGAAAAGATTGAGCCGCCCCCTACCCTAAGTCATTGCATTGATAAAGATGAGTGCCCTGGTTCCTAGCCTTGGATGTCTTGCTTTGAATAAAACTAGTTGATGAACCAAGCACTGGAGGAGACTTTACTTCTGATCCTAGTTTTATTTTCTATGGCTATGAACGGTAGAGGAATAAAGAGACTAAAGAGAGTATCCTTTTGCTCCCCCTCTCCCTTAAAGCGGAGTTCCATCTAATAATAAACAGTATGGGCTCCGATCGAGATATGCCTTCTCGGACAAAGGAACCTAAGAAACTACTATGTTCAAGCCCTCCTCGGTGGGGGTAGCTGTTGAAGTGACTGATTCTGAAAGAGAACCCTAAAAAGGGAAGGGCGCAGATCGACCAGTTGGCAGAGAATTGGTAGGAAAGGGCTGCAGCCGGGGGAATTTTAGTACTTTTGGCTGGTTCTTTTTAGTGCCCACAACTATTCTCAAGATAGAATGTATCAGGCAGGAGCATGTTGTTCGCTGTTTGCATCTCTTGTTCGAATGCCAGTGAGGCCTTCTAATACCCCTCGTGATGAATCCAAAACGGATTAGAAATATCTACGTCTATCAAAGCGAGTTCAGTTTTATTTCGAATTTCTGAATAGTATACCCGCATTTCGGCTAAATAGCTAGAGGAATACCAGTTGCGGGGTCTACCCCTGGTGTTAGAGCACCCACTAGCGCCACGGAACCCCCTCTTCTGCTGCTGTCTGTGAAGAAAGAGGCTAAGCCAAACAGATCCTAGGTAGCTGGATTTGATTGTATTGCTATTCCATTGCCTTTTAAGCTATTGTTTTGGACTTTCTGTGTCTGACTCATAACAATCTTAAACTAAAGATTTAAAGCCCCTGGCTGGTCTCTGATCGAATCCATCTTTCTATTGATCGAATGAGTAACCTACCACTATCAAACACCTCCTTTCCTCAGGTCAAAAAAGGAGCTAGAAAGCTCTCATCCTTCGGAAGCGTAAAGGGAATCGGAGACAGCCAAAGGCCTTTTTCAGTTTAATGTCTTGACTCCCGTGGTAAAGCCCCTGAACGAGCTTTCTAGATAGCTTCTATGCCATTCTGTTGAAAACGAATATCCAGGAGGTAACTTAATTGGAGAATTTAGGTCTCTGCTAGCCCAGTTCTCTTGTCCCAATGATAGGGCGGAGCCAGAGAAAGCTCCCCGAAAAAGACGGATTCCGCTCTGCGGTTGATGAGGAATAGCAGTCACGACCTCGAGTTGTCTCTACTGATGTGGGTCATCGCGGTGATAGGACCGATTCTTTTATCCTTCTGCGCTACAACGAGACTCCTTCCCTCTTGGCATTCCCGATCTGGCTTTTGCATTAGTAACTCTTTAATATACGGACATTAAAGTAAGTATAACATATAATTAGTACCAAATCGTAAGACTAGGCTATATTCTAACTCACTTATTACACACTCAGCTCGGCGAACTCATCCAGAAGAGAAGAAAAAAGAGAGCGATCTACTGGCTTAGCTCGAGAAAGCACTGGCTGAGCTCTTCCTTTCGCCTAGTTCAATAATAAAATACCTCGATATTATTCATCCAACCAAAGAAAGCAAACGAAACCTGCCTACTCATATTCGGATATGTTTAGCAATCTAAAGAAAGATGCTCTTGAAAGCTCCTCTGAATACCAAAAGGTTTCCCCGTTCGGCCAAAGGCGAGGAAAGAAGGCTCCAGATAGCTAGATTCATTGTATGGCCGGGCATTTCTACACTTAGCGTTAGCGGAGGAGATGTAAAGGCATCCCATCTAAAGCTTTATGCATAGCTTTTAGCTTCTCCAGCAAAAGACTAGTATCCTATGGCAGCTCATCCCGAAGAATCAAAATAGAGGTCTGCCTTGGCATTTCACTTCCCAAAGTAAGTAGGCGAACCACTTTACGCTTTCTATTTAGAAGAAATTCCAATGCTTATACAGCTCAACGGGAGCTTCAAACCGAGGTGGGTAATTCGAAGATGCTATTGACTCAGACTTTGCATCCGCTAAATCCAATAACGGGGAAGGTTACTCACTTAGTGCAAAGCACGGAGGTTCTGGAAGAAGTGTGGTTACATACTTAAATTCCACTTTTGAACCTAAAAAAGACTTTAAAAAGGACGTTTGGGACCCGAAGCAACAAACGCCTTACCAGGGATATATTCTCAAACTAACAGCTTCAAGATAAAGGGGATGCGCTCTCGGATGAAGAACTTGAGGCAACGGCCAGAGGTAGTTGACTAGCTTGGAGATAGGCAGAGGCAGCTTGTTTACTACTTAGTGATTCCAGGGTTTGTACCCGGATTGAAAACCTCGCTCTTGAAGTGAGTCCTCTTCCTTTAGTGGGAGGAAGAGTTATAGTTCAAGCTACCTGAGCTAACTGCTTTTCACTCGAATTCAACTTCACTGCTCTTAGAGCGAGAAGAGGAAAACCCCTCTCTCGAATGAAGAGGAGGGCAGCTTCGGCGGGACCTAATTCAGGAGCAAAGGTGGAAAGGGAAAGACTTACTACGTTCATGCTCCGCCCCCGTGGTTCACTCACTCTCTTTCAGCGCTTTCTTCAAGCAATGATGCGATGATAAAACGCGGAGAAATAGAAACAAAAAAACAAGCAAGACACTCTAAGAACAAACAGTCTTTGTAAGTTTCGCCTACATATAAAAAAAAGGAATAGGCATTGAAGAGAGTCAGCATAGAAAGACAATCAGAAAGAAGATAAGCATTTGGCAT